CGATGAATTGAGTTCTTTTTATCTTTCTCTATTTTTGTTCATACCACCTATAATGATTGATAATTCTATAATGATTGATAATTCACAAATTTTCAATTGAATTTTTTTAATTCTTGGAACTAGTTATCTTTCTCTATTTCTGAAAAAAAAAGTTAAATTGAAACTTAGGGAAGTACTTTAGAAACATATGTATAAAAAAACATATTTTATTGAGTCCCTTCATGCCTACTATAACTAGTTATTTCGGTTTTCTACTAGCAGCTTTAACTATAACCTCAGTTCTATTTATTGGTCTAAGCAAAATACGACTTATTTGAAATTAATTGAATGCAGATTTTTTTATAAAAAAGGATTTCGGTGGTATTTCATATGTTCGATAGTTCCTTACCGTGTTAATTACCCAATTTTGGTCATTGAGATTCATCGGCAATACAGATTAAGAGCTAGGAATAGATAGTACCTCTCTTTTCTCCCTTTCAAAAATGAAAACAAAAGAAAATTGAAATGATTGAAGTTTTTTTATTTGGAATCGTCTTAGGTCTAATTCCTATTACTTTGGCTGGATTATTCGTAACTGCTTATTTACAATACAGACGTGGTGATCAGTTGGACTTTTGATTAATTAACATCTCGTTTTTTTTACTGACCTCCTTCTTGCTTTCATATGCGGGAGGTCTAATTCAGATTGCTTTGCGAACAGTGGCATTTTGACACAATCTAATAAACAAGAGTGAAATCACGCTCTGTAGGATTTGAACCTACGACATTGGGTTTTGGAGACCCACGTTCTACCGAACTGAACTAAGAGCGTTTTTCTTGTTTTTTTTTTCTAAACAACGAAAAGGCTAGAACGAGGACATTCTTTAACCCGAATCGATTTTGTACGTATATACTATATCATAGTATATCATAAATTTCAGAATTCTATGTATGTCCAATTTTATTAAAAAAAAATAGATCAAAATAGATACCTCGTTACTGCTCTTCTGAGCAGTAATAGGTAGGGATGACAGGATTTGAACCCGTGACATTTTGTACCCAAAACAAACGCGCTACCAAGCTGCGCTACATCCCTTTCAATTGGTTTACAGTGTCATTGTAGAGAATTCCTGTCTTGTTTTCCACATCCTTCTTCTTTTTTATTGGTATATCAAATTCATTTCTTCTTTTTTTCTCATATTCAGATAACAAAGATATAATTAAAAATTTGACTTTTTTTTTACGATAATTCTCTCAATTTCAATTTTACATAAATAGGCGTTTCCGTTTTCAAATGGAATCTATAAGATCGTTCTAGTAGACAATATTTCAATTCTAATTTTGAAAGTGGGGGGGGGCAGAAGTTACGTATATAAATAAAAGAACTTCTTAACTACATGTACATCTGTAGTTATATATATTACTATATATAATGTAATACAATAAAGGAGGAGGATTTCAAATGCGAGATCTAAAAACATATCTTTCCATAGCACCGGTACTAAGTACTCTATGGTTCGTTTCGTTAGCAGGTTTATTAATAGAGATTAATCGTTTATTTCCAGATGCATTAACATTTCCATTTTTTTCATCCTAGTTATTAACATCAGAAAGGGGTGAAAAATTTAGAGATACAATAAACAATCGGGGACTAATTATCCCCCCCCACCTTTTCTAATTCATTCTAAAAAAATAATTAGAAAAAGTGGGGGGGCGAAAGGTCATAAAAATGAGGGTTCAGGATCCAATTAAATTAGTAATAGAACAAAAAAAAGTGTTGCTAGGGAAAGAGTATCCTATGAGATACTTAAAAAAAAATACTCTACAAAGATTTTAAATAGAGTTTTCACAAAATCATTGTATTGCTTATTATTTTATTTTTATTTAATTACTAATTAATATTCATTGCAACGAAATATTTCAGAATTTTTTTTAGTTAACAGCTTCTATTTTTTTGGTTCTTGTTCTTTCTGGATCCTAAAATTAAAATAGAAGATTGAGGTGAATCAGAAATCCAAAGGAGGTTTCATGGCCAAGGGTAAAGATGTTCGAGTAACAATTATTTTGGAATGTACCAGTTGTGTTCGAAATGATATTAAGAAAGAATCAGCGGGAATTTCCAGATATATTACTCAAAAGAATCGGCATAACACCCCTAGTCGATTGGAATTGAGAAAATTCTGTCCCTATTGTTATAAACATACAATTCACGGGGAAATCAAGAAATAGATCAAATTGAGTGCTTGTATGTCAACTTTTATTTTAAGAACAGGAATAATGCTAGTATCTATATATTATTACATATATATAAATATAAAAAAATAAATCAATAGAAAGAAATCTAATCCTATATTCTTAATTCTATATAGAAACTCTATCCTATATAGAAATAGAAATCGTTTTTATTTTGATCCGATCAAAATAGGATTTTAGAGATAAGGAATAAAAAATGATGAATAAATCTAAGCGACTTTTTACTAAATCCAAGCGATCTTTTCGTAGGCGTTTGCCCCCGATCCAATCGGGGGATCGAATTGATTATAGAAACATGAGTTTAATTAGTCGATTTATTAGTGAACAAGGAAAAATATTATCTAGACGGGTGAATAGAGTGACTTTAAAACAACAACGATTAATCACTATTGCTATAAAACAAGCTCGTATTTTATCTTTGTTACCTTTTCTTAATAATCAGAAACAATTTGAAAGAAGTGAGTCGACCCCTAGAACTACTAGCCTTAGAACCAGAAAAAAATAGACTTATTCTTCAAGTGAATAACAATTTCAATCTGAAGGAATTAAAAAAGAGATTAATATTTTGTTCGAAAAATCCAATCAAGAATCAAAATTTGATTGTTACGTCTGTGTCTGTCATAAAAAAAAAAAAAAGAAAAGAATCGTCGAAAAGAAAAAGAATAACTCGTTTTTTAGCGACTATATACTCTCGTTTTGTTTTGACGACTTTTTTTTATAATACTTATTTCTACTCTACCTTCCCCGAGCTCATTCTCCTTAGAACTCTATTTCAAATATTTTCGTGGATTTCTTCCAATCCCCTTTTTTTTTTATGTCATTCGAAATTGTATAAAGACAACTCCTATTTAATAGAGCTATTTGTGCAAGTATTTTCCGATTAAGAAGTAATTGCTTCTTGTACAGATTGTGTATGAATTGGTTATAACTATAGAATACCCCCATTTCGTGAATTACGGCATTTATTCGAGTGATCCATAAACGGCGAAAATCTCTTTTTCTTTTACCCCTATCCCGATGAGCCGAAACTAAAGCTCTTATTCTTTGTTGAGTCATAGTTCGTGTAAGTCGTGAATGAGCCCCTCGAAAGCTTGATGCAAATAAACGAAGTTTTGTTCTACGCCTCCGAGCTATATATCCGCGTTTAATTCTAGTCATTGAATAAATCAAACTTTGATGAATAACTAATTCTTTTTTTAGTTATTCTTTTCCCCTTAGTCTATTAATAACCAAACGAATTATTCCAATGTATAAAAAAAAATTCCAATGGCTTTTGCTACTCTAACCTTCCCCACCACTATTTTTTGCTAGGTATTTTCCTTTGCTTTGAAAGGATAAATTGCCTTGATACTTGATATAAAAAAAAAGAATAACTAAAAAAAGTAGTAAATAGAAATAGAATTGGATAAATAGTGGGTTCCATCGTTTCTATGGTTACTTCTAAAACGGTGAGGTCCTCTCTATACACCGGAGCTCCTTCTTTTAATTAATCAATACTATTGGTAACTTGTACAATTCACATTCTTTGGCTCTACCCCATGAATATTCCAGGTCTTTCACAATGAGATCCACTTTATACAGTAACGGTATTTCATTTTGAAAATTGATTTGGTCATTTACCCTGTTAGTCCGTTCTTTTCTTTCAAGAGTGGAATCTTTTTTCTAAAAAATGGAATTTCCCCCGCTTAATGGATAATCATTTGTTATCATTGGGGGTTTTCTAAAAAATGGAGTTGATTGGATTTGCACCAATGTAAACCATAAGTTTCAGACACAATAGAATATATGAACGATCTATATTTTTTAAATAATGAATCGAGTTCCTCCATTCTATTTTATTCACAGGTACTGATCCTTGATATTTCAAAAAGAATTTCCTTTTTGTGTCTCAGTCTATGATCTAAACGAGTCGCACATACACCCGAGTACATGTTCCTCGTCGCTGAGGGCATCCCCGAAGCGCTGGGGATTTCGTGACATTTCGGATTGGCTGTCTTGTATTTCTAATAAGTTGTTTAATGGTTGGCATACGGAATCATATAAATAATGGGCTGGTTTAGATTAGTTCTAACCGGCTAATTCTGAATTACTTCTCTTCAAGATTCTCTTCAATATTTTTTTTTATATTGAAGAGAATATGAAACGAAACCTTTAATCTAAAAATATATAAAATGAGAAATTGTAGATTTGCATGAAATCGCTCCTATTTTTTATTGAACCGCTACAAGATCAACAATTCCATGAGCTTGGGCTTCTGTTGCTGACATAAAAACATCCCTTTCCATGTCTTCGGATACAACCCATATAGGTTTGCCCGTTCTTTGTACATAAACCCTTGTGATGGTTTCGCGAAGTTTTAGTAGTTCTTCCGCTTCCAAGATAAATTCTCCCGTTTGTGCCTCATAAAACGAACTAGCGGGTTGATGGATCATTACCCTGATGATATAATAGAAAAGGTTTTTATATTTCGCAGAATGAGGCGGGATAACAAAAAAAAAAAGAGAAAATTGAATAACCGTACAGGCTTTTTTTGTGCATTGCATACGGCTCCACAATGGAATTGACTTTTTTGACCTTTCCTTTTGGCGAAAGAAAACAAAATATAGGTTGTATTATACGCAGATCCAGAAATCATCCAATTACCATCCTTCTTTTTTTGTAGGAGTTAAAAAAATACTATGATGGTTCCGTTGCTTTATATATCATTTTTTTGATTCGTCTATGATTCAGCAATCCCAAAGTGTCTTTTTTTTATATAAATTTTGTAAATAAGCTTCCGGTGTGAAAACAAAGTTTGTGACGCTGAAATGTGCCCGAATAGGTAAGATATCATTTGAAATACCCCTTCCTTATCTCATACTACTCTTTCAATATATAATCTAATTTTTTTTAATCTCAAAAATTTCATATCGAATTCGAAGTGCCATGCTATTATTACTTAACTAATTCATATTTCCGATGGCGAAGGCATAGTATTTTTTTCTCGAAAAAAAAAAACTCATTGGCGCCAAGCGTGAGGGAATGCTATACGTTTGGTAATTGCTCCTCCGACCAGGATAAAGGATGCTATTGAAGCGGCCAATCCCATGCATATTGTCTGTACATCGGGTCGCACAAATTGCATAGTATCATAAATAGCCATTCCAGATATTACCCATCCACCAGGAGAGTTTATAAACAAATAAAGATCTTTGGTATCCTTTTCTATACTGAGATATATCATAAGACTAATAAGTTGATTCGAGATTTCGGTATCAACCTCTTGGCCTAAAAAAAATAATCTTTCTCGATAAAGTCGGTTGATTAGGATAAAATTTTATTCCTTAGGAGCCGTACAGGCACCTTTTGATGCATACGGTTCAACAAAAATTGTGAAAAAATCAATGTGTCGATTCCAACCTCCCCTTTTTTCATAGAAGGTTTTTCTTTCTAACTTATAACGGAAGGGCTTGCTCCCAAAAGTAAAAGCAAAATTCAGTTTTGGCGCCTTTTACCTTTTATTAGATATTATAATCCTATAATAAAACGATTGATTAAGCCTGTCAGACTCACTTGATTCATTGATATTTTTTTTTCATCGAGATTCAGTTGAAATGGCGATGGTTTTTTCTTGTTCCTGAACGGGCTTCTTCCTTTTTTTATTCCATTTTTTAGGTTTATGCTCTACCCCGAGTAAAAGAAAAAATTTGCCCGATTTTGATTTGCACATATAGGACAAATGAACCAAATACCGCGTCTTTTTTTACTACTCCTTCTTTTTTTTTTTCAATTCATTTCTTTCACATGTCTTCTGTCAAATAGTCAACAAATTTTGAATTATATTATTTGATTTGAGCAACAGTTTTAGATTACCCTGTTTCAATTTTTTTTATAGAATTTTTTATCATAATTTTGCATATCATATAAGTAGTAATTATAAAAATATTATATATTAATTATCAATTGGGTTTTTGCTAAACGGAGCCTGGATACTTCATTTTATTAGTCCGATCACGTAAACCATAAAAAAATTTTGATAATCTAATATCAATCTAAATACTCCCTGCATTTAATTCCACTTTATTTTTTGCGCTTCGCGTTACAAATTTTTGATAATTCAATCAATCTTTTTGAGCGAAACAGAGGATATCTCGATCGAGGGAGAAAATGGGGAAATCCCATATAGCCCAATATATCTGACAAGTCGCACTATATGTCAACCCAAGATGTATCTCCTTCTCCAGGACTTCGAAAAGGTACTTTTGGAACGCCAATAGGCATGAAATGAAAAAAAAAGAGAATGAAGTTCTCTATTTCACTTTGATGTGGAAACGTAAGATTGGGGTTTCGGTTTTGACTACTATTATCCTTTTTTCCTACTTTATTAATCATATTTAAATTAATGATATTTACTACATAAGTTGAATAAGCTAAAATAAAATATAAAATAAAAGTAAAGTAAGAGAGAATGAATAAAACTAAAGGAAATTTTTTACGAACGGGCTTCTGACTGATCAACAACAATAGCTATCTTGGTTCATATAAAATAGGATTCACCCCCATTGCGTATTGGTACTTATCGGATATAGAATAGATCCGCTTCCCTTTTTTCCTATGAATAGAATTGTTCCATTATTACTAACAGAATAGAACAAATATTAATCCTTTCTCCGAAATAATTACCTAAAAAGGGGGGGTACGTAGCATAGTTTTTTCCAATGCAATAAAGTTACATAGTGTCCATTTTTCGTTGATAAAGGGGTATTTCCATGGGTTTGCCTTGGTATCGTGTTCATACTGTTGTATTGAATGATCCCGGTCGTTTACTTTCTGTTCATATAATGCATACTGCTCTGGTTGCTGGTTGGGCCGGTTCGATGGCTCTATATGAATTAGCAGTTTTTGATCCCTCCGACCCCGTTCTTGATCCAATGTGGAGACAAGGTATGTTCGTTATACCTTTCATGACTCGTTTAGGAATAACCAATTCGTGGGGCGGTTGGAATATTACAGGAGGGACTATAACGAATCCGGGTCTTTGGAGTTACGAAGGGGTAGCCGGAGCACATATCGTGTTTTCTGGCTTGTGCTTCTTGGCAGCTATTTGGCATTGGGTATATTGGGATCTAGAAATTTTTTGTGATGAACGTACAGGAAAACCTTCTTTGGATTTGCCCAAGATTTTTGGAATTCATTTATTTCTTTCAGGAGTGGCTTGCTTTGGTTTTGGCGCATTTCATGTAACAGGATTATATGGTCCTGGAATATGGGTATCCGACCCTTATGGACTAACCGGAAAGGTCCAACCCGTAAACCCGGCGTGGGGCGTGGAGGGTTTTGACCCTTTTGTTCCGGGAGGAATAGCCTCTCATCATATTGCAGCAGGGACGTTGGGTATATTAGCGGGCCTATTCCATCTTAGTGTTCGTCCGCCTCAACGTCTATACAAAGGATTACGTATGGGCAATATTGAAACCGTCCTTTCCAGTAGTATTGCTGCTGTCTTTTTTGCAGCTTTTGTTGTTGCTGGAACTATGTGGTATGGTTCTGCAACTACTCCCATCGAATTATTTGGTCCTACTCGTTATCAATGGGATCAGGGATACTTTCAACAAGAAATATATCGAAGAGTTAGTGCTGGACTGGCTGAAAATCAAAGTTTATCAGAAGCTTGGTCTAAAATTCCGGAAAAATTAGCTTTTTATGATTATATTGGTAATAATCCAGCAAAAGGGGGGTTATTCCGAGCGGGTTCAATGGACAATGGGGATGGAATAGCTGTTGGATGGTTAGGACACCCCGTCTTTAGAAATAAAGAAGGGCGTGAACTTTTTGTACGCCGTATGCCTACTTTTTTTGAAACATTTCCGGTTGTTTTGGTAGACGGAGACGGAATTGTTAGAGCCGACGTCCCGTTTAGAAGGGCAGAATCAAAATATAGTGTCGAACAAGTAGGTGTAACTGTTGAGTTTTATGGTGGTGAACTCAATGGAGTGAGTTATAGTGATCCCGCAACTGTGAAAAAATATGCTAGACGGGCTCAATTGGGTGAGATTTTTGAATTAGATCGTGCGACTTTGAAATCCGATGGTGTTTTTCGTAGCAGTCCAAGAGGTTGGTTTACGTTTGGACATGCTTCGTTTGCTCTACTTTTCTTCTTTGGACACATTTGGCATGGTGCTAGAACCCTCTTCAGAGATGTTTTTGCTGGTATTGATCCAGATTTGGATGCTCAAGTGGAATTTGGGGCATTCCAAAAACTTGGAGATCCAACTACAAAAAGACAAGCAGTCTGATGCAACATTGCTTTTTTTCTTCTAGTTTCTGTTTGCGATTTTATTTAATTAGGTAGGGTACTGTAGGAATCTTTATTTAAATCGCTGCCGTTTCTTTGACTCTTTTTCTTTCTTTCTTTATCCAGAGGGATACTCCCAAGTAAACAAAACAGGTATGAAAGCTATAATTGTAAACCACGATCAAATTTATGGAAGCATTGGTTTATACATTTCTCTTAGTATCCACTTTAGGGATCATTTTTTTCGCTATTTTTTTTCGGGAACCACCTAAAATTTCAACTAAAAAATGAAATAATTTTTCATTATCTTCATTGACGTAATCAGCCTCCAAATATTTGGAGGCTGATTACGTCAACTAGTCCCCGTGTTCCTCGAATGGATCTCTTAGTTGTTGAGAGGGTTGCCCAAAGGCAGTATATAGAGCATACCCAGTAAAACTTACAAGTAACCCAGATATAAAGATGGCGACTAGGGTTGCTGTTTCCATTATTATAGAATTGAAAGACCACAATGGATCTATGCTAAGATCATTTATTTACAACGGAATGGTATACAAAGTCAACAGATCGTAATGAATACAAAATAAGATTTATGGCTACACAAACTGTTGAGGATAGTTCTAGATCTGGTCCAAGAAGCACTACTGTAGGGAAGTTATTGAAACCATTGAATTCCGAATATGGTAAAGTAGCTCCTGGATGGGGAACGACCCCTTTGATGGGTGTTGCAATGGCTCTATTTGCGGTATTCCTATCTATTATTTTGGAGATTTATAATTCTTCTGTTCTACTGGATGGAATTTCAGTGAATTAGACTGAGAAGAATCTTGAAGTTCTAGCTTTTAGCTCGATACAAAAAAGTAAAGTATGTAGGTCTAAAAATTTGAGCCTATTCTTCTTTGGTAGTTCGACCGCGAAATTTTTTTTCTGCATTATATATTTCCGGAATATGAGTGTGTGACTTGTTAGAATTGACCCTATGGATAGTACAGAGAATGGGGTCTGTCATCTTTATCAAGATGGTTTTACTTCGTCGGATATTCATTCGAGTATCTGGAGCACGAAATAGATCAAATAGATCACAAAGTATTCGAACTATGATTCATACTTAATACTCAGACCTCGTAGCCGGACTTCTTTCCGTTCTATCTTATAAACTTGAATAAATCCAAATATTTTTCTGCTTTTAAACTCTTATTTGGATCAAAGGACAAACGCTTCTTTGTATTTTATGTTTTTAGTCATTATAGCTATTTTTTTGATTGAATAAGTGATGATCCAATGGTTCTCACTCAGTGAACTTTGGACTTTTAAGGTTTCATTGAATTATCGTGGTTCTCGTATGAATCTGAGGTTTCAATTGATTAGTTAAGTAGGGTCTTAACAAGAGAATTCCTATCAATAATAAAGAAAACAAGAAGAAATCCCCATCCCCGTTCCATACAAATACCAAATAAAAAAGACAATAAAGATAGGTAATCTAGAAGATTCAAG